TAGGAACAAACAAGCAAGAATCCGAAACGAAACTACTGGTGGGTAATCTAAACAAACGATGAAGGATTCCTCGAGAAGTTAACAATTAGTACTCATATTGAATGATTATGAATTATTCAAGGAAAAATGGATTTGAAACATACACGAGGAAGGTTCTAGGAGCAATACTAGTTAGAAATCTCTTATGAACCAGGAGCCGTGTGAATTAAGAATTTCATGCACGGTTCTGAATGAGCGGGAAGATCGAAAATCTTCTTTTCGACTCTAACTCTCCTACACCAGTCGTTGCTTTTTTTTCTGTTACCTCTAAAGTAGCAGCTCTAGCTTTGTCTACACGACTCTTCGTTATTATTTTCCCATATTTCTCCGGTGAATGGCATATCGCTTTAGGGGTATTAGCTACTCTTAGCATGATATTAGGAAATCTAATTGCCGTTACTCAAATAAGCATGAAACGTATGCTAGCATATTCTTCTATAAGCCAAATTGGATATATTATGATTGGAATACTTGCTGCAGACCCCGAGAATGGTTATGCAAGTATGATAACTTATACGTTCATTCATATACTCATGAATCTAGGAACTTTTGCTCGTATCACTTCATTTGGTTTACGAACCGGAACTGATAATATTAGGGATTATGCGGGATTATACATGAAGGATCCTGTTCTAACATTCTCTCCAGTTCTACGTTCACCATCCCTAGGGGGTATCCCTCCACCATCCGGTTTTTTTGGTAAACTCTATCTCTTTTGGCATGGATGGAAAGCTGGTTCGTACCCATCAGTTCCGATAGCGCTCGTCACAAGTGTCATTTCTATATATTATTATCTAAAAATCATTAAATTAATGTTCACTGGGAAGAATGAGAGAAGCGACATATCCACAATTTATATACAAAATTCCTTAGTTTCTTCATCAACTTCAATTTCGAAAAGTTCTATCGAAATAGCTATGATTATTCGTGCACTAGCATCAATCCTATCGGGTATATTAATAGATCCCATTATCGGGATCACACAGAATACCTTATTTTAGACTCATTTCGAGTTGTGACACGAAATTCCTTTTCAAATGATTTTTGTATTAAAAGCCGGTTCTATTGTCCCAACTAGTCTGTTTCTGCAACTTATAATGAAATAATTATATCTTCTTCGGGAATTGATCCTGACATTCTCCTATCTAGCTTGTATTTGTCTTTTCGCACCCAGAATCACTTGCTAGGAAAATGATCACTCGTCTATTCCGGAGGAGATATAAGTATTTCCGCACGATGCACAATTGGGGTTGTGCAGTAACAACCCCTGCTACTACATTTAAGTATCTAGGCGAAAACAAAAATGCCCTTCTTTTTTTGTTCTTCCTATGGTATCATTATTCTGATAATGAAGAAAAGATTTGCTCGCGAGAGAGACGTGGGCTTGTTAGATCGTGATAAAATTCTCTGTAAGAAGGGAGAATTGATCACCTCTTTAGGGATGATTGATTGTGGGCGAGGAGGCAGTCGAACCCTCGACCATCCCAGTGTCTAAGGAATAACTTACCACTCCATGAAGAAACGATGAGTAATGAAAAAGGTCCGGGGGCTTTCCTTAAACCTGAATGAAGTCTTATATTTGATAAGTTTGGGAAAGAAAAAAGGAAAATTCAGTTCAGC